TCACTTCCTTTTTTCTTTGTGAGTTTAGGGAATATGCCCATTCATAGGTCTGAGATCCACATTTATGAATTGAAAGGTCCGAATGATCAACTCTGCAACCCGTTGTTAAAATCACTAGGTCTTCCAATCGTTCATTTGAAAAAATGGAAAGCGGATGATACTTCCCAAAAATCGAAATTCTTGATCAATGGAGGAACAATATCACACTTTTTGTTCAATAAGATACCAAAGTGGAAGTGGATGATTGACTCCCATACTAGAAAGAATCACAGGAAATCCTTTGATAACACGGATTCCTATTTCTCAATGATATCCTGCGATCAAGACAATTGGCTGAATCCCGTAAAAGCATTTCATAGAAGTTCATTGATATCTTCTTTTTATAAAGCAAATCGACTTCGATTCTTGAATAATCCACATCACTTCTTCTTCTATTGTAACTGTAACAAAAGATTCTCTTTTTATATGGAAAAGGCCCGTATCAAGAATTATGATTTTACGTATAGACAATTCCTCAATATCTTGTTCATTCGCAACAAAAAATTTTCTTTGTGCGTCGGTAAAAAAAAACATGCTTTTTTGGAGAGAGATACTATTTCACCAATCGAGTCACAGGTATCTAACATATTCATACCTAACGATTTTCCACAAAGGGGTAACGAAAGGTATAACTTGTACAAATCTTTCCATTTTCCAATTCGATCCGATCTATTCGTTCGTAGAACTATTTACTCGATCGCAGACATTTCTGGAACACCTCTAACAGAGGAAGAAATAGTCAATTTGGAAAGAACTTATTGTCAACCTCTTTCAGATCTGAATCTATCTGATTCAGAAAGGAAGAACTTGCATCAGTATCTGAATTTCAATTCAAACATGGGTTTGATTCACACTCCACGTTCTGAGAAATCTTTACCATCCGAAACGAGTAAAAAATTGCGTCTTTGGCGAAATTGGCTAAAGAAAGGCGTTGAGAAAGGGCAGATGGGTAGAACCTTTCAACGAGATAGTGCTTTTTCAACTCTCTCAAAATGGAATCTATTCCAAACATATATGCCATGGTTCTTTACTTCGACAGGGTACAAATATCTAAATTTGATATTTTTAGATGCTTTTTCAGACCTATTGCCGATGCTAAGTAGCAGTCACAAATTTGTATCCAATTTTCATTATATTATGCACAGATCAGGATGGCGAATTCTTAAGCTAAAATGGCGAGCTCTTAAGCTAAAATTGTGGGGATTGTGGGCACCGATAAGTGAGATTTCAAGTGATATTTCATGGAAGTGTTGCCGTAGGCTTCTTCGGGTCGAAGAAATGATTCATCGAAATAATGAGTCACCGTTGATATCGACACATCTGAGCTCGCCAAATGTTCGGGAGTTCCTCTATTCAAGCCTTTTACTTCTTCTTCTTGCTGGATGTCTCGTTCAGGTACTTCTTTTCTCTGTTTCCCTAGACTCTAGTGAGTTACAGACAGAGTTCGAGAGGATAAAATCTTTGACGATTCCATCATACACGATTGGGGTGTACAAACTTGTGGATGGGTATCCTAAACCTGAACCGAATTCTTTCTGGTTAAAGAATCTCTTTCTAGTTGCTCGGGAACAATTAGAAGAGTTTCTAGCAGAAATACTGGGTTTTGCGCTATTTGGTGGTGGTCCCGCTTATGGGGTCAAATTTATACAGAAGATATTTTTCAATCTCATCGATCTCATAAGTATCATACCAAATCCCATCAATCGAATCCCTTTTTCGAGAAATACGAGACATCTAAGTCATACAAGTAAAGAGATCTATTCATGGATAAGAAAAGGACAAAGGTTTCAGACTCATGATGAAATAGAATCCTGGATCGAGACCTGTGATTGGTTTTTGGATAAAGAGAGAGTTTACTCGTTTCATTTCTCCACCTTAAGGCCAGAAAAAGGGATTGATAAAATTCTATGGAGTCTGACTCATATTGATCATTTAGTAAAGAGTGACTATGGTTATCAAATGTTTGAACAAGCGGGAGCAATTTACTTACGATACGTAGTTGACATTCATCAAAAGGATCTAATGAATTATGAGTTCAATACATCCTGTTTAGCAGAAAGACGGATATTCCTTGCTCATTATCAGACAATCACTTATTCACAAACCTCGTGTGGGGCTAATAGTTTTCATTTCCCATCTCATGGAAAACAAAAAACTTTTTCGTTCCGCCTAGCCCTATCCCCCTCTAGGGGTATTTTAGTGATAGGTCCTATAGGAACTGGACGATCCTATTTGGTCAAATCCCTAGCGACAAACTCCTATCTTCCTTTCATTACGGTATTTCTGAACAAGCTGGATTTGAAAAGAGCTATTGATGATCTCGATCCTGAGGACTATATGGGTGCGCTTGATGATGTGGATATTGATGGTATTGATGATGATAGCGATCCTGCTAAGGACTATATGGGTGCGCTTAAAGATGTGGATATTGATGGTATTGATGATCGCGACTCTATTTATT